AGAAGAAGAAGACGAAGAAGAAGCTTTGATACGTTACTCACAACAATCAGACTTTCGCCGGGGTTTAATCAAAGGATCCATGCGTGCTCAAAGGCGCAAAATAGTTATTTGGGAAATGTTTCAAGCAAATGTGCATTCTCCGCTTTTTTTGGATCGAATAGACAATTTTTCTTCTTTTGTTTTCCCTAATATAATGAATCACATTTTTAGGGATTGGGTAGGGGAAAATCCAGAATTTCCAATTACTGATTCTGATTTTGAAGAGAAAAAAAAAAAGGAAAAAACAAACAAAGAGGAAGACGCAAAAAAGAAACGAATAGAAATATCTGAAGCCTGGGATACTTTTATATTCACTCAAATAATAAGAGGTTCGATGTTAGTAACCCAATCCTTTCTTAGAAAATACATTATATTACCCTCATTGATAATAGCTAAAAATGTCGGTCGTATACTATTATTCCAATTCCCCGAGTGGTACGAAGATTTGAAGGAATGGGATAGAGAAGTACATATTCTTTGCACCTATAATGGTGTTCAATTATCAGAAACGGAATTCCCCCAAAATTGGTTAACAGACGGTATTCAGATAAAGATTCTATTTCCTTTCTGTCTGAAGCCTTGGCAAGGAGCGAAGACATGCTTTCATCATAGAGAAAAAATTCAGAAAAAAAAACAAAAGGACGATTTTTGTTTTTTAACAGTCTGGGGAAAGGAGGCGGAACTGCCCTTTGGTTCTGCCCGAAACCGACCCTCTTTTTTTGAACCTATTTCTAAAGAAATTGAAAAACAAAAAAGAAAAGTAAAAATGCAATTTTTTGGAATTCTAAGAGTTTTAAAAGAAATAATAAAATGGTTTTTAAAAGTTTCAAAAGAAAAAACAATATGGATCATGAAACTAGTTATAAATCTAATAATGAAAGAATTTGAAAAGGCGAGAAACTCCCTTTTTTTTTTTTTGAGGGGGGGGTATGAATTAAATGAAAACATAAAAGATTCAAAAATGAATGCTAAGACCATCTACGAATCGACCATTCAAATTCAATTTACTAATTCAGAAAACGATTCATTCATAGAAACAAGAATGAGGGATCTTGCTAATAAGACAATCACAATGAGGACTCAAATCGAAGGAATCACAAAAGAAAAAAAAAAAATTTTAACTTTTGATAATAGATCGGAATCACAGAAGGATGTTTGGCAAATATTTAAAAGACAAAATATACGATTAATGCGTAAATCACATTATTTTATAAAATCCTTCATTGAAAAAGTATACATAGATATCTTACTATATACCATTAAGATTCCCAAGATTAATGCCCGAGTTTTGTTTGAATCAACAAAAATGATCAATGAATCCATTTCTAATGATGAAACAAATCAGGAAAGAATTGAAAACAAAAAGAAAAATACAATAAACTTTATTTCGACTATCAAAAAGTTTTTTTATGATAAAAATATTTATTGTGACTTATCCTCGTTGTCTCAAGCATATGTATTTTACAAATTATCACAAACCCAATTACTTAACAAGCATTACTTAAAATCTGTGTTTCAATATCACGACACCCATCCTTTTCTTAGGAATATAATCAAAGATTATTGTATTATCCAAGGAATATTGGATTCCAAACCAAGGCATAAGAAAATTAAGACTAAAAAGAATAAATGGAAAAATTGGTTAGAAGCGCATTTTCAATACAATTTATCTCATATCAAGTGGTCCCCGTTAGTCTCGGAAAAATGGCGAAATAAGATCAACCGGCATCGTACGCTTCAAAATAAAGACTCAACCAAATTGGATTTATATAAAAAGGGAAAAACCAAATTAAATTCTCACGTAAAAAAAAATTGCTATACAGTAAATTCATTGATGAGTCAAAAAGAAAAATGGAAAAAACACTATGAATATGATCTTTTATCATATTATTATATAAATAATGGAGATAGTAGGGATTCAAATATTTATGGATCAACATTACAAATAAATGAAGACCACAAAATTCCATATAATTTAAATACACCTAAACCCGAATCATTTTATAGATTAATAAGTCTAGCTATTGATGATTATATAGAAAAAAGATATATTATTGGTACACATAAAAATGTGGATAGAAAATATTTTGATTGTGGAAGTTGTCTTAGAAATAATATCACCATTAAGGCCTGGGCCAATACATATATCGATACCAAGATTAAAAAAAGTGTTACAACCAAAACAAATAATTATAACATATTTGAAAAAAAAGAAATTTTGTCTTTTACAATTCATCACGAAGTTGATTCATCCAATCAAAAAAAACACATTTTTGATTGGATGGGTATGAATCAAAAAGGGTTATATCATACTATATCAAAACCAAGGCTAACGTCTTGGTTTTTCCCAGAATTTTTGTTACTTTTTGATATCTATAAGATAAAACCATGGATCATACCAATCAAATTACTTATTTTTCATGGAAATGAAAATATTAGTCAAAATGACAAGATCGGCATAAATAAAAAAAATCTTCCTATACTATCTGATAAAACTGATAAAAATAAAAACGAATATCTTGAATTAGAAAATTCTAACAAAAAAAAAAACGAAAAGAAGGATCAAGGAGATCTTGTATCAGATCCACAAAAACAAAACAAAAAGAAAAATGCCGAAGAAGATTACCCGGAATCAGACATTAAAAAGGGTAAAAAGAAAAAACAATCCAAGAACAAGATGGAAGAAGAACTGAATTTCTTCCTGAAAAATCATTTTATTTTTCAATTAAGATGGGTTGACCCCTTGAATCAAAAAATAATGAATAATATCAAGGTATATTGTTTCCTACTTAGACTGATAGATCCAAAGGAAATTGCTATATACTCAATTGAAAGAGGAGAGATGTATCTGGATCTAATGTTTATTCCAAAAAGGTTCACTTTTCAAGAATTGATAAACAAAGGAATGTTTATTATTGAACCAATTCGTCTATCAAAGAATGTAAAATTTATGAACAAATTTATTACATATCAAACTATAGGTATTTCATTGGTTGATAAAAATAAGTACCAAACTAATGAAAAATGCATAAAAGAAGGATATGCTGATAAAAATTATTTTGATGTAACCGATGTACAACACAACAATATGCTTATGAATAGAAAAAAAAATCATTATGATTTCCTTGTTCCTGAAAATATTATATCCCCCAGACGTCGTAGAGAATGGAGAATTCTAATTTGTTTCAATTCCCAGGGTTGGGCTACTGTGGATAAAAATCAAAAATTTTGCAATCAAAACAACATAAGAAACTGTGGACAATTTTTGAATGAGGACGGGCATTTTAATACGGATACAAATAAATTAATCAAATTCAAACTGTTTCTTTGGCCCAATTATCGATTACAAGATTTAGCTTGTATGAATCGTTATTGGTTTGATACCGATAATGGCAGTCGTTTCAGTATGTCAAGGATACATATGTATCTACGATTCTGAACTTAATTAGTTAATTCAGACCATAGAATAAGTTAATAGTAAGTACATTTCCTATGTATCACATGACATAGAAAGTCAAAAGAAAAATATATGCATATCATAACTATCGAGTTGATTAAATATCAATTAAATTGGATTTGGGAAGAAATCGACAGAATATTTTTTCCTTTAAAAAAACAAAATTATAAAATATATAAATAATATATATTTTAAATTAAAAGAAATAAATTTAAATAAATTTAAAGTAGTATAATAAATACAAATTTTTATGTGTACTGGATTAAAATGACTAGTATAATTATTATTATTTTTCCTGATCGAGAAAATCCACGGAAAAGAAAAAATAAAAATTGGTTATGATCAAAAATTCATTCATATCGGTTATTCCACAAGAAGAAAAAGAAGAAAACAGTGGGTCTGTTGAATTTCAAGTTTTAGGTTTTACTAATAAAATACGGAAACTCACTTTACATTTGGAATTACATAAAAAAGATTTTTTATCGCAAAGAGGCCTACACATAATTCTGGGAAAACGTCAACGGCTGCTGAATTATTTGTCAAAGAAAAATAGAGTGCGCTATAAGAAATTAATTGATCGGTTGAATATCCGGGAGTCAAAAACGCGTTAATTTTAAGTTTAAGATTGGTTTGAATTTTTTTTTTTTTATTAGTTATTAGATTTTTCATTTTGATGAACCTCGTTTTGAAAAATTCATGGACATGGAATGGAATAACAAATTAAGGAAGAAAAGATATGACTGTACCGGCTACAAGAAAAGATTTCATGATAGTTAATATGGGTCCTCACCACCCATCCATGCACGGAGTTCTTCGACTGATCGTTACTCTCGATGGTGAAGATGTTATTGACTGTGAACCCATATTGGGCTATTTACACAGAGGAATGGAAAAAATAGCGGAAAATAGAACAATTATACAATATTTGCCTTATGTAACACGGTGGGATTATTTAGCCACTATGTTCACAGAAGCAATAACGGTAAATGCACCAGAACGATTAGAAAGTGTTCAAGTACCTAAAAGAGCTAGTTATATTAGAGTAATTATGCTGGAACTTAGTCGTATAGCTTCTCATTTATTATGGCTAGGGCCTTTTATGGCGGATATCGGCGCGCAAACTCCCTTTTTCTATATTTTGAGAGAGAGGGAATTGCTATATGATCTATTCGAAGCCGCCACAGGTATGCGAATGATGCATAATTATTTCCGTATCGGGGGAGTAGCTGCTGATCTACCTTATGGATGGATAGATAAATGTTTGGATTTCTGCGATTATTTTTTACCAGGAATTGTTGAATATCAAAAACTTATTACGCAGAATCCCATTTTTTTGGAACGAGTGGAAGGAGTAGGCATTATTGATGGAGAGGAAGCAATAAATTGGGGTTTATCAGGACCAATGTTACGAGCTTCTGGAATCCAATGGGATCTTCGTAAAGTTGATCCTTATGAGTGTTACAATAAATTTGATTGGAAGATTCAATGGCAAAAAGAAGGAGATTCACTAGCTCGTTATTTAGTACGAATCGGTGAAATGAGAGAATCCGTAAAAATTATTCAACAGGCTCTAGAAGGAATTCCTGGGGGACCCTATGAAAATTTAGAAGTCAGACGCTTTAATAGAGAAATAAATTCCCAATGGAATAATTTTGAATATAGATTTCTTACTAAAAAGCTTTCTCCCAATTTTGAATTGTCAAAACAAGAACTTTATGTGAGAGTAGAAGCGCCAAAGGGAGAATTGGGAATTTATTTGATAGGAGATAGTAGTGTGTTTCCCTGGAGATGGAAAATTCGCCCGCCGGGTTTCATAAATTTGCAAATTCTTCCTCAACTAGTTAAAAGAATGAAATTGGCTGATATCATGACGATACTAGGTAGTATAGATATTATTATGGGAGAAGTTGATCGGTGAAATGATAATTGATACGATAGAAGTACAAGTTATCAATTCTTTTTCTAGATCGGAATCCTTAAAAGAAGTCTATGGACTAATATGGATCCTTGTTCCCATTTTAACCCTTATATTGGGAGTCACAATGGGGGTACTGGTAATTGTTTGGTTAGAAAGAGAAATATCCGCAGCAATACAACAACGTATTGGTCCGGAATACGCCGGACCCTTGGGAATTCTTCAAGCTCTAGCAGATGGGACCAAACTACTTTTTAAAGAGGACCTTCTCCCATCTAGAGGGGATATTCGTTTATTTAGTGTCGGACCATCTATAGCGGTCATATCAATTCTACTAAGTTATTTAGTAATTCCTTTTGGATATCGACTTGTTTTAGCCGATCTCAGTATAGGTGTTTCTTTATGGATCGCTATTTCAAGTATTGCTCCTATTGGACTTCTTATGTCAGGATATGGATCAAATAATAAATATTCCTTTTCGGGTGGTCTGCGAGCTGCTGCTCAATCTATTAGTTATGAAATACCATTAACTCTATGTGTGTTATCAATATCTCTACGTGTGATTCGTTGGAACATGAATCTTTCCCCCTCTCTATAAATAAAATGAGGGAGTTAAATATATTGAATGAATATTTGCATTTTTTTATTCATTATTAGGTTCGATAAATTAAACTAGATAGTCATTTGAGTAAAATAAAACTGCTTCAAAATTCGCAGTAAGAAGATAACATCTCATTCCCTATGTACAAGAATAAAGTCGAAGTAAACATAAATAGTATAAACTGTTTACCCCAAGATTGATATTCTGTGAATAGTCATTCATCATATCTTGAAGCGGGTACAAAAGATCAACTGTATGGGGTTTCCACTATCGTCTTGTATGTTACCATACTAGGGATCAATCAAAAATCAGTGGACAGTTAGAAACACTAAGGTACACAAAAGATTAGTAATGGAGATAATGTAAGGTATCAAAAAAAGGTATTTTTGCATAAAATTTTTGATAAAACGAATCATAATGAGGGCTTTAAGTTAGTAGAAATGATGAAGCAGTACTTCCCCACGATTCCGATCTAGAGTATGCTCCTATTCACTGATTAAAGAAATGACTATCAAAAACGAATTAATCTTTTATTTTTTTTTTAGAGTACCTTCCTCCAAGAAAGAAGACTAGGAAAAAAGGGAATGCAATAATAGAATGATAAAAAATGGATGAAAATAATAAAAATTTTTTTTTATTATTTATTTTGCCATCCATATCTATACATACAGAATTCTTATCATGAATTTTGAACTCATGCCCAACTCATTCTCATTCTTTAGATTTATTGATATAACGAGTATTTTATTAAAGGATTAAGTTATTATCAAACAAAGAAAAATTGAAATAATATAATAATGGATGAGATAAATTCAGAAGCGTCTTTTTACCCTAGCAGACGGAATTCCATTGGTCTAATTTGGGACTTTCTGATGTATATTTATTCCGTTTATCATCCAAAGATGGTGATAATATCGAACAAGAACAAGTCCTTACTAATATTTATTTGCGGCCATAGAGGAGCCGTATGAAGCTGAGGTCTCATGTACGGTTTTGGAATAGCGATTGGGGCAGTCATGTTATTATCGACTATGATTATCTAACAGTTCAAGTACAGTTGCTATAGTTGAGGCACAGTCAAAATATGGTTTTTGGGGATGGAATCTGTGGCGCCAGCCTATAGGATTTATAGTTTTTATTATTTCTTCTCTAGCAGAATGTGAAAGATTGCCCTTTGATTTACCAGAAGCGGAAGAGGAATTAGTGGCAGGTTATCAAACAGAATATTCGGGTATCAAATACGGTTTATTTTACCTTGCTTCTTACCTAAATTTATTAGTTTCTTCATTATTTACAACAGTGCTTTACTTGGGTGGGTGGAATTTCTCTATTCCATATATATCCATTCCTGAACTTTTCGGAATAAATAAAATTGCTGGAGTCTTTGGAATTACAATTGGTATCTTTATTACATTAGCTAAAGCTTATTTTTTTCTCTTCATTTCTATCACGACAAGATGGACTTTACCTAGGATGAGAATGGATCAGCTATTAAATCTTGGATGGAAATTTCTTTTACCTATTTCGCTAGGTAATCTATTATTGACAACTTCTTCTCAACTTGTTTCTCTCTAAATAACTAAATAGGATAACGATATTCTAGATTCATAACAACTATCTCAAAACAACTATCTCAAACAAGAGAAAGAAACATCAATTTAGTCATGGATATCCACAATATGTTTCCTATGGTGACCGGTTTCATAAATTATGGTCAACAAACAATACGAGCCGCAAGATACATTGGGCAAAGTTTCATAATTACCTTATCCCATACAAATCGTTTACCTGTAACTATTCAATATCCTTATGAAAAATCGATCGCATCAGAGCGTTTCCGCGGTCGAATCCACTTTGAGTTTGATAAATGTATTGCTTGTGAAGTATGTGTTCGCGTATGTCCTATAGATCTACCTGTTGTTGATTGGAGATTTGAAAGGGATATTAAAAAGAAACAATTGCTTAATTACAGTATTGATTTTGGGGTCTGTATATTTTGTGGTAATTGTGTCGAATATTGTCCAACAAACTGTTTATCAATGACTGAAGAATATGAACTTTCTACTTATGATCGTCACGAATTGAATTATAATCAAATTGCTTTGGGTCGGTTACCGATGTCAGTAATGGGGGATTACTCAATTCAAACAGTTTTGAATTCAACTCAAATCAAAATACACAAAGATAAACCCCTGGATTCAAGAACAATTACCAATTACTAAGATTTTCTGTTGGATATAGAGGATCCTGACTTCTTTTATTTTGGTGGGTCCTAAACTACATACATAATTATTGATTGTTTGTTGAGAATCATTCCTTAGATTTAAACTTAAGAATAGATTCTATTTTTCGTTTTTTTTTTCGAAATATCAAATTTTAACTAGTTTTTTCTTTTTTCTTTCAGATAAAAAAAGGCTAAGCCCTTTCCTTTTCCTGGACCATTTAGTAAGGTCATGAAATATTTCGACTTATTTATCTCTTATTTTATACATAATGGATTTACCTGGATTAATACATGATATACTTGTAGTATTTCTAGGATCATTTATTATATTAGGAGGTCTGGGGGTAGTATTACTTACCAATCCAATTTATTCTGCCTTTTCATTAGGATTAGTTCTTGTTTGTATATCCTTATTCTATATTCTATTGAACTCCTATTTTGTAGCTGCCGCACAGCTCCTTATTTATGTGGGAGCCATAAATGTCTTAATTATATTTGCTGTTATGTTCATGAATGGCTCAGAATATTCCAATAATTCCTATCTTTGGACCATTGGAGATGGGGTTACTTCACTGGTTTGTACAAGTATTTTTTTTTCACTAATTACTACTATCTCAGATACGTCCTGGTACGGAATTATTTGGACTACAAGATCAAACCAGATTATCGAACAGGACCTTGTAAGTAACGTTCAACAAATTGGAATTCATTTATCTACAGATTTTTACCTTCCGTTTGAATTTATTTCAATAATTCTTTTAGTTTCTTTGATAGGTGCAATTACTATGGCTCGTCAATAATAAATTCTTAGAATTATATATTCTAACATAAAAACAAAAAAAAGGTTAAGGGTTTTATTTTAGTTAAATCTAATGCCAATATCCTTTTTTCTGTAATTGTTCTATTCTAGTCAATCGATTCGATTGACTTGTTGTTCATGTTGAAATGAATCTAGATTGATGAGGAATTAGTCAATGATGTTCGAACATGTACTTTTTTTGAGTGTCTATTTATTCTCTATCGGTATCTATGGACTAATCACAAGTCGAAATATGGTTAGGGCACTTATGTGTCTTGAGCTTATACTAAATTCGGTTAATCTAAATCTCGTAACATTTTCTGATGTATTTGATAGTCGACAATTAAAAGGAGATATTTTTTCGATATTTATTATAGCCATTGCGGCCGCTGAAGCAGCTATTGGGCTAGCTATTGTTTCGTCGATCCATCGTAACAGAAAATCAATTCGTATCAATCAATCGAATTTATTGAATAATTAGTCAAAATTAACATATAAATAGAATATATCTATTTATTATTTATTATTATTTAATTTATATATATATAGATATAATATAGTTTATTTATAGTAAGAAAACTTTGACCATTTGTTAGACAATTTGAATTCACATGTGTGACTCATATTATCATATTAGTTATTGAAACGAAAATCAAAGTCCCCTGATCCTTTCTCATGAACAGATTTAAAAAGATATTGATTCTTAAGATTTTGATAAACCATTGATTCGTCTGGTGTCCACAATATAAATTTACGAGTCATTTACTAATGACTTTACCAGATCGAAAAATTTTTATGTTAAAAACTAAAATTTATAGATTCAATGTCACATTCAGTAAAAATTTATGATACATGTATAGGGTGCACTCAATGTGTACGAGCTTGCCCTACAGATGTATTGGAAATGATACCTTGGGATGGATGTAAAGCTAAGCAAATTGCTTCCGCCCCAAGAACCGAAGACTGTGTGGGTTGTAAAAGATGTGAATCTGCTTGTCCAACAGATTTTTTGAGTGTCCGTGTTTATTTATGGCATGAAACAACTCGTAGCATGGGTCTATCTTATTGATACGTTATAAAAACCCCACTTGAATCATTTGATTCCTTTTTACCGACAAAATCCCGTTGCTCGAGAAAATATATTTTCTCGAGCAACGGGATTTTTGGTCAATCCGTATCTTGTTTTTATCACGAGTTATTTCCCTTGGTTAACAATACTTGTTGTTTTGCCGATATTCGCGGGGTCTTCAATTTTCTTTTTTCCTTATAGGGGAAATAAGGTATTTAGGTGGTATACTATATGTATATGTTTACTTGAACTCCTTCTAACAGCCTATGTATTCTGTTATCATTTCCAATTGGACGACACGTTAGTTCAATTGGAGGAGGATTTGAAATGGATAGATATTTTTGATTTTCACTGGAGACTGGGAATCGATGGGCTTTCTATAGGACCCATTTTACTGACAGGATTTATCACTACTTTAGCTACTTTAGCAGCTTGGCCAGTTACTCGAAATTCGCGATTTTTCTATTTCCTGATGTTAGCAATGTACAGTGGTCAAATAGGATCATTTTCCTCTCGAGACCTTTTACTTTTTTTCATCATGTGGGAATTAGAATTAATTCCCGTTTACTTACTTTTATCTCTGTGGGGAGGAAAAAAACGTTTGTACTCAGCTACAAAGTTTATTTTGTACACTGCGGGGGGTTCCATTTTTCTGTTAATAGGAGTTCTGGGTATGGGTTTATACGGGTCCAATGAGCCCACGTTGGATTTTGAAAGATTAGCCAATCAATCATATCCCGTGACATTGGAAATAATATTATATTTTGGCTTTCTTATTGCTTATGCTGTCAAATTGCCGATTATACCCCTACATACATGGTTACCTGATACCCATGGAGAAGCACATTATAGTACATGTATGCTTCTAGCTGGAATTTTATTAAAAATGGGAGCCTACGGATTAATTCGTATCAATATGGAATTATTACCGCATGCTCATTCTATATTTTCTCCTTGGTTGGTGATAGTAGGGACAATGCAAATAATCTATGCAGCTTCAACCTCTCTCGGTCAACGCAATTTAAAAAAGCGAATAGCCTATTCTTCTGTATCTCACATGGGTTTTACAATTATAGGAATTGGTTCTATAACCGACATGGGACTCAACGGAGCCATTTTACAAATACTCTCTCATGGATTTATTGGTGCTGCACTTTTTTTCTTAGTGGGAACGAGTTGTGATAGAATACGTCTTGTTTATCTCGATGAAATGGGCGGAATATCTATTCCAATGCCAAAAATATTTACCATGTTTAGTAGTTTCTCGATGGCCTCTCTTGCATTGCCGGGGATGAGTGGTTTTGTTGCGGAATCGGCGGTCTTTTTTGGACTAGTAACTAGTCCAAAATATCTTTTAATGCCCAAAATGTTAATTACATTTGTAATGGCAATTGGAATGATATTAACTCCTATTTATTTATTATCTATGTCACGTCAGATGTTCTATGGATATAAACTATTCAACGTCCAAAACTCTAATTTTATGGATTCTGGGCCGCGAGAACTATTTGTTTTGATTTGTCTCTTTCTACCTGTAATAGGGGTTGGTATTTATCCTGATTTCGTTCTCGCGTTATCAGTTGACAAGGTACAAGCTGTCCTATCTAATTATTTTCATAGATAAATAGATAATTTTCATTAATGAGACAATTAATGAGACAGAAGGCAAAGTCTTATATATAATATAATTCTTTCATTTTGAGCTCACTGTACAATGCAAAAAAAGTGAGTTAGGATTGTAATGAAATATATCTCGAGTTTTTGAGAACCCTTTAGAATAAAGGAATAATTCTAAAGGGTTCTCAAAAACTCGCACGAACTTTCGTTATATGGGACGGCGTTCTTATGTGTTCCTCGTAAAGTTTATTCAATTAGATTGTAATGTGAATGAACCATAACTATGTAGACCTATTCCTAATAGATTGATTCCGAAATAACATATCCAAATTATAAGAAATCCTATAGAAGCTACAAGTGCCGAATTCGTACCTTGAAAACTTGGATTTGTTCTAGTATGTGAATAAATCGCGAATATGGTCCAAGTGATAAATGCCCAAGTTTCTTTGGGGTCCCAATTCCAATAAGATCCCCATGCCTCATTAGCCCATACTGCTCCAGAAAGAATACCTATAGTTAAAAAGATAAACCCTAAACTAATGACACGATAACTCCAATAATCCAAACGCTGAGTTAATTGATATTTGTAATAATTTCGAAATGAAGGAAAAGACGTGTCTTTAAAAACATTTCTTTTTTCATTCAAGTAGTAGATCTCTCCAAAGAAAAATGACTTAATTAAGAAATTATTGTTTTTAGGAAAAATATTGATGTTTTTGCGAAATGTAATAACTAGAAAAGCAACGGATAATAATGATCCGCATAAAAGAGATGCGTAGCTCAATAACATCATACTTACATGCATCATTAACCACTGAGATTGTAGAGCAGGTACTAATATTGCCGATTGGTGCGTTTCAGTCGAAAGACCCGATGTGGCGAAACCTTGGGTAAAAATGGCACTTGGTGCGGTTATTGCGCTTAAATCATTTTTATGATTCCGTATCTTGGGAATTATATGAATAATGGAAAAACTCCATGAAAGAAAGATTAATGACTCATATAAATTACTTAAAGGAAAATGCTTCGAAGAAAGCCAACGAATAACTAATAATTCTGTTATAGAGAAAAAAGTCGCTATCATCCCTTTTTCCGGCGAATCACGCAATTCTATGATTTCGTAAACTAATAAGTTCGTCAAATAAATCGTAATCACAATTGAAATAATCGAAAAAGAGAGATGAGTTAATATATGTTCTAAAGTCGCAAATATCATAAACATAAAAGGGGTTCCCATTACAGAATTGAAATCAGGAATTAAATTAAATATATTATAGGATCTGTTGTGTTTCTTTTTTTATATTTATAGTATGCCGCCACTCGGACTCGAACCGAGATGCTCTAGCACTGCTTCCTAAGAGCAGCGTGTCTACCGATTTCACCATGGCGGCTCACTTGAAATAATAATAGTCAATCCATGTTGAATCGTCGAGATTCAAAGATTCCATATGATTTAGGAAACATTAGAATTGATGAATTGAATAAAGCCTGAAAGGCTACTTGAAATTCATATTTGAATCTTCAATAAGCCTTAGTTAGTATCGTCGTAGGCTCTTAACAATCTAATCCACTTTTATGCACTATATACTAAGTATTCCCGGAACAGTTGTAACTTCAAAGTTTTGTTCTAAATCGAGGTATAAACCCCCGATTTTATCCTTTTCTATTTTTTTGTTTGTTTTTATTCATTTTAAATCCACGAAATCAGATAAATAAAAAACGAATCGTAAAAACAAACAAAAAAATAGATCTGATCTTATCAATTCACAAAATGAAATAGCATAGCTATAGGTGGGGTTTCATTTTATATGTATCACAATACGAAATACAAGAGATTTTTTTAATGATTTTGATACCTTAGTAGTATCATTAACTATAATGAGAATTAATTAAGAATTCATATTTAAGATAAGAATTAATGAATATTCATTAATCATTAATATAACTAATAACTGATATATTAGTTAATATAATGTATAATACTTTTTGCTGTGTATATAGAATTTATGCTCAAACCAATGAATTCTTCTTTTGAATTGAATTAGACATATAATAAAACAAAAGAGTTTCCATACCTATCGCAATTTACTGTACTTTTCATTTCACAATAGAAAATCGATTCTATTTTTCTATTGTGAAATAAAAGCGCAGTCATAGGAAAAACCATCTCATAAATGAAATAGACTAGAATAAAAGTGAGAATGGAAAAAAAGAATATTTAGAACCCAGTAGACAGAAAAATTTTTATTCTACATACCGCAGCAACTAATTCTAATTACTATTAAGAAATTCAATACAGTTCAATACATTAGTTAATATTAATAGTTAGTTAATAGTTAATGGAAATTTTACATCTTCAAAAATTGGAAGTTGTTTGAGTCATAAAATTTTAGATTACTCCAATTTTTTTTTACTTGTTTGTCGCACAAAAAAACTTTTTGAATTTCCAGTAGAAATTGATTTAGCTAAAGAAAAAGCTTTTACTGCAGCAAAATATCCCTTTTTCTTCCAAACATTTCTACGAATATGTTTTTTTGATATAGAAGTACGTTTTTTTGGAACTGCCATTCAAAAAGGGGTTATTAATTTTTATCATTGTATGTGAAAGACATATATTTCTCAAATCAAAATAGATCATTCTTTTTCGTCATTTTTTATATTTCATTTTTTATACTTAATTATTTCCATAATTTTGACATACTATTTTACAAAAAAATTGGATTCTATATTCTATTTTATATATATATTTATATATATAAAATAGAATATAGAATATATAAGTGGAGACACAATTTTAAAAGGAATTTTGATTACTATTAATTCATTAAGTTCAGAGTGACGTGTTTATTTGAGTTTCAATTTCAACTAGTAATTAATCTGTTAAACAAAACATTCCATTGCCCGACAAGAGAGACTTTTCTTTTTAGTTATTTTTTATTTCAGTTCTATAAGAGGAGTATTCTAAGATTTCTGATAAATACCTGTTTTCCTTGTTGAATTAGAATCCAATTTGTCAGTTCCACATTGAGTTAGGTAATTTCTACAAATTAATTAGAATAAAATAACTAAGTCTTTTTTTTTTCAGTCGATTTATTGATGCATATTATGATCCATATTTGAGTCAAGTACTCTTTTGGTGTAACTGTTTTTTCTTAGTTTTTTCTTATTATACTATACGATATAGTTACAAATCGACATAGTTGTAGAAAAATGAAAAATCCCATACATATTTTTTGTCTTAATGGATATCTTTCTTTAGAGACTTCTTTAGATATTTAAAGTTAATAATTAAGTAATCAATTTTACCTAGTTATTCCTTTTGACTAACCAATTGTCACTTTTTTAATATTTTCCATATTTGAATTTGATAAAAAGATAATTTCGAATAATGAAAAATGAAAATATTTCAGGGGTTTCATATATATATATTTTGTTGATTTATTATTGTTCTTTTCGAAAGAGATAAAAATTGGTGAAGGTGAATCGGAAATAATTATAAGAAAAAAATGAAAATTTGTTTTTTATGGAACATACATATCAATATGCATGGATAATACCTTTTCTTCCGCTTCCAGTTACTATGTCAATGGGATCCGGACTTCTGCTTATTCCCACAGCAACAAAAAATCTTCGTCGTATGTGGGCTTTTCCGAGTGTTTTGATGTTAAGTATAGCTATGGTGTTTTCGGCCAATCTGGCTATTCAACAAATAAATGGAAGTTTTATCTATCAATATCTATGGTCTTGGACCATCAACAATGATTTTTCTTTAGAATTTGGACACTTGATCGATTCACTTACTTCTATTATGTCAATATTGATTACTACTGTTGGAATTATGGTTTTTATTTATAGTGACAATTATATGTCTCACGATCAAGGATATTTGAGATTTTTTGCTTATATGAGTTTTTTTAATATTTCTATGTTGGGACTAGTAACTAGTTCCAATTTAATACAAATTTATATTTTTTGGGAACTTGTAGGAATGTGTTCATATTTATTAATAGGTTTTTGGTTCACGCGACCAATTGCAGCAAGTGCTTGTCAAAAAGCTTTTGTAACCAACCGTATAGGGGATTTTGGTTTATTATTAGGAATTTTAGGTTTTTATTGGATAACAGGCAGTTTCGAATTTCGAGATTTGTTCGAAATAGTTAATAATTTGCTTCATAACAATGGAGTCAATTCTTTATTTGTTACTCTGTGTGCCTCTTTTTTATTCCTTGGCGCAGTTGCGAAATCTGCACAATTCCCCCTTCACATATGGTTACCCGATGCTATGGAAGGGCCCACCCCCATTTCGGCTCTTATACACGCTGCTACTATGGTAGCAGCGGGAATTTTTCTTGTAGCTCGGCTTCTTCCTCTTTTCATAGTTATACCTTACATAATGAATTTCATTTCTTTAATAGGCATAATAACAGTACTATTAGGAGCGACTTTGGCTCTTGCTCAACGAGACATTAAAAGAAGTTTAGCTTATTCTACAATGTCTCAATTGGGTTATATTATGTTAGCTCTAGGTATAGGTTCTTATCGAGCTGCTTTATTTCATTTAATTACTCATGCCTATTCGAAAGCTTTATTGTTTTTGGGATCCGGATCCGTTATTCATTCAATGGAACCTGTTGTTGGATATTCACCAGAGAAAAGTCAGAATATGGTTCTTATGGGTGGTTTAACAAAATATGTTCCAATTACAAGAATTACTTTTTTATTAGGTACACTTTCTCTTTGTGGTATTCCACCTCTTGCTTGTTTTTGGTCCAAAGATGAAATTCTTAAGGATAGTTGGTTATATTCACCAATTTTCGCAATAATAGCTTCCTTCACGGCGGGATTAACTGCATTTTATATGTTTCGGATGTATTTACTGACCTTTGATGGCTATTTGCGCGTTCATTTTCAAGATTACAGTAGTACTAAAAAAAGTTTCCTTTATTCAATATCCCCATGGGGAAAGGAAGTACCTATAGTAGTCAATAAAAATTTCCTTTTATCAACAATGAATAATGGGGTCTCTTTTTTTTCAAAAGATACATATCAAATTAATGAAAATGTAAGAACTGGTATACGATATTTTAGTATTTATTTTCGAAATAAATATACCTATACCTATCCTTATGAATCGGACAATACTATGCTATTTCCTCTGCTTGTATTGGTACTGTTTACTTTATTCGTTGGATTAATAGGAATTTATTTTGATCAAGGAGAAATAGATTTTGATATATTATCGAAATGGTTAAATCCATCCACAAAATTTTTCCACCCGAATTCGAATGATTCCGTGGATTGGTATGATTTTTTGACAAATGCCGTTTTTTCGGTAAGTATAGCAGTTTTTGGGCTATTCATTTCGTCTATTTTATATGGATCCGCTTATTCGTCTCTCCAAAATTTGGACTTAAAAAATGCATTTTTAAAGGCGAGTCCAAAGAGAATTTTCTTGGACCGAATAATAAATTTGATATATAATTGGTCATATAATCGTGGTTACATAGATATTTTTTATACGAAGATTTTCACTGTGGGTATAAGAAGATTAGCCGAACTAATTCAGTTTTTTGATAGACATATAATTGATGGAATTATAAACGCAGTTGGCCTTGCAAGTTTCTTTATGGGGGAAGGGATCAAGTATATGGGAGGTGGGCGAATTTCATCTTATTTATTCTTGTATTTATCTTATGTATCAATCTTTTTATTAATATTTTTATTTTTACAATAAAGAAATTTCCTTTTTTTCTTCTTTCAATTTTCCCAATTCCCAATT